ACAATAACTGTACTAGCTCTACCGTATCTTTTGTTTCATTTCTTCTGGAACAATCACAAACACTTTTTTGATTATGGATCTACTACCAGAAACTCAATGCGTAATCTTAGCATTCAATGCGTATTCCTGAATAATCTAATTTTTCAATTATTCAACCATTTCATTTTACCAAGTTCAATGTTAGTCAGATTAGTCAACATTTATATGTTTCGATGCAACAACAAGATATTATTTGTAACAAGTAGTTTTGTTGGTTGGTTAATTGGTCACATTTTATTCATGAAATGGGTTGGATTGGTATTAGTCTGGATACAGCAAAATGATTCTATTTAGATTTAATGTACTTATTAGATCTAATATGGCTCGAATCTTTAGTATTCTCTTATTTATTACCTGTGTCTACTATTTAGGCAGAGTACCGTCACCCATTATTACTAAGAAACTGAAAGAAACCTCAGAAACGGAAGAAAGGGGGGAAAGCGAGGAAGAAACAGATGTAGAAATAGAAACAACTTCCGAAACAAAGGGGACTAAACAGGAACAAGAGGAATCCACTGAAGAAGATCCTTCTCCTTCTCTTTTTTCGGAAGAAAAGGAGGATCCGGACAAAATGGATGAAACAGAAAAGATCCGAATGAATGGAAAGGGAAAAACAAAGGATGAATTCCACTTTAAAGAGACACGCTATAAAAATAGACCAATTTATGAAACTTCTTATCTAGATGGGAATCAAGAAAATTCGAAGTTAGAAATATTTCAAGATAAAAAGGATAAAGAGATATTCTGGTTTGAAAAACCTCTTGTTAATATTCTTTTCGACTATAAACAATGGAAGCGACCATTTCGCTATATAAAAAATGATCGATTTGAAAATGCTGTAAAAAATATTAAATTAAATAAATAAAAATGTAAAAATTTTTTCTTATAATATAACTTATTTTTAATATAAATTAACTTACTTTTAAATTTTATAATTTAAAAAATTAAAATGAATAAAAAAATGAATACATAAAATAAATACAATAAGAGATAAGAAGAAATTCGGCCACCACCTATATATTTGATAACCTCTCCGACAAAAAAACTTGTAATACCGACTCCATTCGTAATTCCTTCAATTACTCGTTTATCAAAAAAATGAGTTAGTTGAGCTAATCCTCTTATACCGTTATTGAAGGATATTGCATAAAAAACATCTATGTAACCACGATTATATGACCAATCATATATCACATTTATTATTTTTTCCCAAAGAATTCGATTGGGAACACTTTTAAGAAATGAATTTCGGAAGTTCAAATTTTGTAAAGATGAATAAACAGGCTTATATAAAAAAGACGCTATAAATATTCCGATATAAGCTATACTCAATGAAAAACTTGCATTTGTCACAAATTCATACCAATCCACAGAATTATTTGAATTTTGATATATTATAGCTGGAGTTAACAATTTTGATAATATATCAAAATCCATTCCTTGTTGATTCAAAGGAATTCCTATGGCTCCAACGAACAAAGTAAATATACCTAATACAAGCATAGGAAAGAGCATAGTACTATCCGATTCATGGGGATACGAAAAAGTGTTCTTAATGCCAAAATGAGCAATAGTAATAAAGGGTCGCGTCATCTTTCTTATATTAATATTAATATCAATTGGATATGTCTTCTTCCCCAAAAAAGAAATCCTTTCATTATTATTCATTGTTAATAAAGATAATAACCGAAAATCTTTTTTAATTATTTTTTTCCCTTCTTTATCTTTTCCCCATAGAGATATTGAATAAAACGAGTTATTTGTTTTGCCGCTGTAATTTTGAAAATTAACATTTAAAGAGCCCTCAAACGTAAGTAAATAGATCCGAAACATATAAAATGCAGTTAATCCTGCTGTGGAAAAAGCTATTATTGCAAAAATCGGTGAATACAACCAACTATCATTAAGAATTTCATCTTTGGACCAAAAACAGGCAAGGGGTGGAATACCACAAAGGGAAAGTATACCTAATAAAAAAGCAGTTTTTGTAATTGGCACATGTTTTATTAAACCACCCATAAGAACCATATTTTGACTTTTATCTGGAGAATATCCAACAATAGCTTCCATTGAATGAATGATTGATCCGGACCCTAAAAACAACAATGCTTTTGAATAAGCATGAGTAATCAAATGAAATAAAGCAGCTCGATAAGACCCAATACCTAAAGCTAACATCATATAACCCAATTGAGACATTGTAGAATAGGCTAAACTTCTCTTAATATCTTTTTGAGCAAGAGCTAAAGTAGCTCCTAATAGTAATGTTATTATACCTATTAAGGCTATTATATTCATTATGTAAGGTATAACCATAAAAAGAGGAAGAAGCCGAGCGACAAGAAAAATTCCTGCTGCTACCATAGTAGCAGCATGTATAAGAGCTGAAATAGGAGTAGGTCCTTCCATAGCGTCAGGTAACCATACGTGAAGGGGGAATTGAGCGGATTTAGCAATTGCACCAGAAAATAATAAGAAGGCACACAAAGTAACAAATAAAAAATTAACTTCATTATTATAAATCAAACTATTGAATATTTCAAACAAATCCCGAAATTCGAAACTGCCCGTTATCCAATAAAGACCTAAAATTCCTAATAATAAACCAAAATCCCCGACACGATTAGTTACAAACGCTTTTTGACAAGCATTCGCGGCAATCGGTCGTGTGAACCAAAAACCTATTAATAGATAAGAACACACTCCAACTAATTCCCAAAAAATATAAATTTGTATCAAATTAGAACTAGTCACTAATCCCAGCATTGAAGTATTGAAAAAACTCATATAAGCAAAAAATCTCAAATATCCTTGATCATGAGACATATAATTGTCACTATAAATAAGAACCATAATTCCAACAGTAGTAATTAAGATTAACATAATAGAAGTAAGTGGATCGATCAAGTAGCTGAACTCTAAAGAAAAGTCATTATTGATGGTCCAAGACCATACATATTGATAGATATAACTGTTATTTATTTGCTGAATAGACAGATTGACTGAAAAAATCATAACTATACTTAACAATAAAACACTAGGAAAAGCCCACATGCGGCGAAGATTTTTTGTTGCCTTCGGAAAAAGGAGAAGTCCCACCCCTATTAACATAGGAATTATAACTGGAATGAAAGGTATGATCCATGAATATTGGTATGTATATTCCATAAAAATAAATAAAAATCTTTTATTCTTAGTTAACTGTTTCTGATTCATCAGCTCTTATTTTTTTGAAAGGAGTCAGTTAATAAAAAAAATTAAGATAAGATATGTAAAACTAAAATAAATATTTTTTATTCTTAATTATTCTAAATCTTTTCCAAATACTTCAAACAAAAAAAAAAAATAAAAATTTCAATTCTTATTACTTATTACAATTTACATAATACAATATTTTAATCTCTAGAGAGAGTAAGAACAAATAATTACACCAAAAAGAATATGTTATTTTAATAGAATTCATAAAAGACAGACACAGTCCATAACTTAACCCCAGAAAAAAAAAGAGTTATTTTTTTTTTTTTTAGTTCGTTTATTCAGAATCATTAACCAATGAAGTTTTTTAATTGAGTGAAGAAATTACAAAAATAAAAGGGCTTCTTTTTTATATAAAAAATAATGTATACTTTAACAGATTAACTACTAGTCTCATTTTAATTTTACAATTTTCATTAGGTGCACTCTTTTTTTGAGCTTGACCAATTAAGCAATTAATATAAAAAAAAAATTATTAACGTTTTTTTATTAAATTCAAAAATAAAAGTTTGGTTTCTTAAACTTTTTGATGTATTTTATTACATGTATAAATATAGCATGACGAAAATAAACAACATAAAGGCACAACCGCTTTGATTTATATTTTTTTATGAAAAGAGTCGAATTTAGACAATAAAGAGAGAATTATATAGTAAAAAACAATTGGTTTTGAACAATAGATGTCTTTCACATCCAACTATAGAACTGAATACCCTATCATAATTTTTTAATGGCAGTTCCAAAAAAACGTACTTCCATATCAAAAAAACGAATTCGTAATAATATTTGGAAAAGGAAGGGGTATTGGGTAGCATTAAAAGTTTTTTCATTAGCGAAATCTCTTTCTACAGGGAATTCAAAAAGTTTTTTTGTACAACAAGAAATAAATAATTAAACATTGGAATAATCTGGATCTATCTCTGACTCTAAAAAGAGTCTAGTTTTGAATTTCGTTTAGAATTTATACTAATTTATATAGAATAATCTTTTTATATATAAATTAGTATATCTATATATAAATTATTTTCAAATAGGAAAGAACAAATATTTATTAGAAAAGAACAAACATAATATAAGATCTTTAATCCAAATTAATGATTCGTTGAAACTCATTTTTTAAGTTTAAAACTTGTTTTGGAATTTTCTGAACACTCATTTTAAAAAATAATTATCAATATATAATCCTTATCCTTATATATCCCTTATATCCCTCGTATAAGATATCCACCTAAATGCGACAAGAAGCTTTTATCAATGGATATTTTATACGAGAAATGTATCAATTTTGGTCATAAAAAAAAATAATAAAAAGAAAAAAAGAACATTGAATTGCGGTAAAAACTATGTAGTTAGAAAAGTTCCATTTTAGGAGAGTATAAACTAAAAGAACTCCATTGTTAATGTTACGTTAAATAAAATAATTAAAAATAAGGATTATTATTGTAACTAGGTTCAAATCACTATTTTTTAAACGAGTTTTGATTCATCAATTTCTTTATTCATGAATTTCAATGTTTCTTATAAAATAAAACTAAAAAATATTGTGAGTACTTTAACCTCGACAATTGAATAAAAATAGGTTATTATGATTTCGAAAAGCCGCTATGGTGAAATCGGTAGACACGCTGCTCTTAGGAAGCAGTGCTAGAGCATCTCGGTTCGAGTCCGAGTGGCGGCATGGCATCTTATAAAAGAATAAGTCCTATAATGAATTCTATTCCCGATTTCCATTTCTATAATTGGGAGATTCTCCTCTTTTTTTATAATTTTTTTATGATATTTTCCATTTTAGAGCATATATTAACTCATATATCCTTTTCGGTTGTTTCAATTATAATTTCAATTCGTTTGATAATCTTATTAGTTAATGAAAGCGTAGGACTATATGATTCATCAGAAAAAGGCATAAAAACTACTTTTGTCTGTATAACAGGATTATTAGTTACTCGTTGGATTTATTCAAGGCATTTACCTTTAAGTGATTTATACGAATCATTCATTTTTCTTTCATGGAGTTTGTCCATTATTCATATGGTTCCGTATTTAAAAAAAAATATAAACCCTTTAAGCGCAATAACCGCGCCAAGTGTTATTTTTACCCAAGGCTTTGCTACTTCTGGTTTTTTAACCGAAATGCATCAATCCGTACTATTAGTACCCGCTCTCCAATCTCATTGGTTAATGATGCATGTAAGTATGATGGTATTTGGCTATGCATCTCTTTTATGTGGATCATTATTATCAGTAGCTCTTATAGTCATTACATCTCGCAAAGTCATAAGTCTTTTTGAGAAAAGCAATAATGAGTCGTTTTGTTTTGATGAGATCCAATACATGAACGAAAGAAACAATGTTTTATGGAACACTTCCTTAATTGCTTCTAGGAATTATTATAGGTCTCAATTGATTCAACAATTGGATCATTGGAGTTATCGTATTATTGGTATAGGTTTTATCTTTTTAACCATAGGTATTCTTTCAGGAGCAGTATGGGCAAATGAGGCATGGGGCTCATATTGGAATTGGGATCCGAAAGAAACTTGGGCATTTATTACTTGGACCGTATTCGCGATTTATTTACATATTCGAACAAATAAAAATTTTGAGGTTGTAAATTCTGCAATTGTAGCCTCTATGGGATTTCTTATAATTTGGATATGCTATTTTGGGGTCAATCTGTTAGGAATAGGGCTACATAGTTATGGTTCATTTACCCTAACATCTAACTGAAAAAAGGACCTAATGAACACAAATAAACATGGGACAGCATATATATAAGAAAACATCGTGTAAGCCATCGAGAACCTTTTGAATCACTAGTTTGATTCAAAAGGTTCTTACAAAGGCCAAACATATCTGGCTAAAAGTATAATTATAATTCATTTTTATTTTTAACTTAAGTTAAAAATAAACTTAAGAGAAGAAAAAATATTTGTTTTTTGTAATTGTACAACGAATTTTTTAAACATCTTATTCTTATTATACTATAAGATTGATGTTTGATTTTTTATTTTATTAATTTTTTTAATAATTATCTATAAAAATAATTAGATATAATATCTTCGACCTTGTCAACGGATAGTGAGAAAACGAAATCCGGATAAATACCAATACCTATTACAGGTAAAAGGATAGAGATCGAAACAAATAACTCTCTCGGTCCAGAATCAAAAAAATAAGAGTTTGGAGCATTAAAAAACTTGTATCCATAGAACATTTGGCGTAACATAGATAATGAATAAATAGGAGTTAATATCATTCCAATTGCCATTACAAATGTAATTAGTATTTTTGTTATTAAAAAAAAATTTTGGCTGGTAATTAGTCCAAAAAATACTATTAATTCTGCAACAAAACCACTCATCCCCGGTAATGCAAGGGAAGCCATCGATAAGATACTGAAAGTCGTGAATATTTTTGGAACTGGGATCGCCATTCCGCCCATTTCGTCGAGATAAACAAGACGTATTCTATCAAAACTCGTTCCTGCCAAGAAAAAAAGTGCAGCGCCAATAAAGCCATGAGATATTATTTGTAAAATGGCTCCATTGAGGCCCATATCACTTATAGAGCCAATTCCTATAATTATGAAACCCATATGAGATACGGAGGAATAGGCTATTCTTTTTTTTAAATTACGTTGACCGGGAGATGCTGAAGCTGCATAGATTATTTGAAGTGTGCCTACTATCATCAACCAGGGAGCAAATATAGAATGAGCGCGGGGCAATAATTCCATATTGATCCGAACCAATCCATATGCTCCCATTTTTAATAATATTCCGGCTAGAAGCATACAAGTACTGTAATGTGCCTCTCCATGGGTGTCTGGTAACCATGTATGTAAAGGTATAATCGGTGATTTGACAGCAAAAGCAATAAGAAATCCAATATAGAATATTATTTCCAGTACTACTGGATAAGATTGATTAACTGATATTTCAAAATTGAATGTTGGTTCATTGGAACCATATAAACCGATACTCAGAACTCCCATTAATAAAAAAACGGAACTTCCTGCAGTGTACAAAATAAACTTTGTAGCTGAATATAAACGTTTTTTTCCCCCCCACACAGATAGAAGTAGATAAACGGGAATTAATTCTAACTCCCACATGATGAAAAAAAGTAAAAGGTCTCGAGAAGAAAATGATCCTATTTGACCACTATACATTGCTAACATCAGGAAATGGAATAATCGGGAATCTCGAGTAACCGGCCGAGCCGCTGAAGTAGCTAAAGTGGTGATAAATCCTGTCAGCAAAATAGGTCCTATAGAAAGTCCATCTATTCCCAATCTCCAGTAAAAATCAAAAAAATTGATCCATTTATAATCCTCCGTCAGTTGCATTAATGGATCGTCCAATTGGAAATGATAATAGAATGCATAAGTTATTAGAAGGAGTTCTACGGTACATATAAATATAGTGTACCACCTAATTATCTTATTTCCTCTATGAGGAAGAAAGAAAATTAAGGAACCCGCGAATATTGGCAAAACTACCACTATTGTTAACCAAGGAAAATAATTCGTAGTAAAAACAAGATACACTTGGACCAGAAAAATCCGTGCTCGAAAAAGAAAATATATATTTTCTTTTTCGAGCAGGGGGATTTTTGTCGGTAAAAAAAAAGAAAATATATTCAGGTGGGATTTGGGAAAGGGATCAATAAGCTAGGCCCATGCTTCGAGTTGTTTCATGCCATAAATAAACTCGAACACTCAAGTAATCCGTTGGACAGGCGGATTCACATCTCTTACAACCAACACAGTCTTCTGTTCTTGGAGCAGAAGCAATTTGCTTAGCTTTACATCCGTCCCAAGGTATCATCTCTAATACATCTGTGGGGCAGGCTCGTACACATTGAGTACACCCTATACATGTATCATAAATCTTTACTGAATGTGACATTGGATATATAAATTTTTGAACATCATAAATTTTCGATCTAGTAAACTTGTAAATGAATTATACATATATTTAGACACCAGATGAATCAATGATTTACCATAATTTTTCTAATCAATCTGCTTCCAGATCGACTCCTACGAGAGGTCCAAGATACTTTGATTTCTTGCATTTTTTGTAAACACGATCAATACGTTATGTATCATCCATGTTAATTTGATTTGATAAATATTAGAACTTCTATGATTAATACACTACTACTTATTCAACAAATTCGATTGATTGATACGAGTTGATTTTTTGTTACGATAAATTGCGGAAACAATAGCTGGTCCAATAGCTGCTTCAGCGGCTGCAATAGCTATAACAAAAATTGAAAAAATATTTCCTTTTAATTGGCGACTATCAAAAAAATCAGAAAATGTTACGAAATTTATATTAACTGCATTCAGTATAAGTTCAAGACACATAAGGGCTCTAACCATATTTCGACTTGTGATCAATCCATAAATACCGATAGAAAATAAATAGGCACTCACAACAAGTACATGTTCGAGCATCATTGACCAACTCCTTATCAATTTTGATTCATTTCAAGATGAAAAACAATTTAATGAGTTTAAGTGACTAGAATAAAAAAAAGTACTGAATAAGGGAATCTATTGCCAATAGATCAAATAAAATAATTTCTATTTTAGACATAAACAATCTTCAAATAAGATTGAAGTGAGCGGAAATGGATGTGATAACACAGAACAAAGTTTCATTTTGATTTCGGTTACTAGTTCGAAAGATTTATTACTGGCGGGCCACAGCAATTGCGCCTATCAAAGCAGCTAAAAGAATTATCGAAATGAGTTCAAATGGAAGAAAAAAATCTGTTGATAAATAAATTCCAATTTGTTGACTGTTACTTATCAAATCTTGCTCTATAATTTGGTTTGATCTTGTAGTCCAAATAATCCCGTACCATGACGTATCCAGAATAGTAGTCATTAGTGAAACAAAAATACCTGTACAAACCAACAAAGTAACGCCATCCCCAACGGTCCAAAGATGAAAATCTTTGGAATATTCTGAACCGTTCATGAACATGACAGCAAATATAATTAAAACATTTATAGCTCCCACGTAAATAAGGAGTTGTGCGGCAGCTACAAAATGAGAGTTTGATAGAATATAGAATAAGGATATACAAACAAGAACCAGTCCCAACGAAAAAGCAGAATAAATTGGGTTGGTAAGTAATACTACCCCTATGCCTCCTAATATAAGACCGGATCCCAAAAAGACTAAAAGAAAATCATGTATTGGTCCGGGCAAATCCATTATATGTAAAGAGATAAATAAATTGAAATTTTTTCATGACCTTATTGAACCACCAGGGAAATTTTTTCTGAAAAGTTCTTAATTGAATTAAATCCTAAGAAATGTGAATTGATGTAGGTACAGTTCTTGGACTAATATCATTCTTTATCTTAAAGTTAAAGAGTGGTTCAAAACTATATTTAGATTTCGAAAAAATTACAGATATATTCATAGATTTTCAATCCAAATTGAAGCACGAACCAACCAATCAATAGTTAGAATTTGTAGTTAGTGACTAAACAAAATAAACGAAAAAAACGGCATTCCTTTCGATCAAAACTGAACCTTATAAATAAATTGGAAATTACTCTTTATCTTTAATCAAAGGATTTACTTTTTTTGATTTCATTTACTTATTTTTTTTAGGTGAATTTAAAATTGTTCGAATTGTATAATCGTCAATTACTGACATTGGTAAACGACCCAAG